TAAACCGAAAACTCAATATTGCTATCACAAGAATTGAAAATCCTTATGGAAATCCTAATATTCTTGCAGAATTTATATCCGGACAATTAAAAAATAGAGTTTCTTTTCGCAAAGCAATGAAAAAGGCTATTGAATTAACCGAACAAGCAAATATAAAAGGAATTCAAGTACAAATTGCAGGACGCATTGATGGAAAAGAAATTGCACGTGTCGAATGGATCAGAGAAGGTAGAGTTCCCCTACAAACCATTCGAGCTAAAATTGATTATTGTGCCTATACAGTTCGAACTATCTGTGGCGTATTAGGTATCAAAATTTGGATATTTATAGATGAGGAATAAAAAGGCTTTCCTTGACTTTTCTTTTTTTTTTTTTACTCCCAAAATCCAACAAAAAATAAGAAACTAGTTCATTTTTTTGATTAAAGATAAAAAAAGAGCTCTTAATTCCGTAATTCTTTAATTTTATAGGGTTGAATAAAAATTCGATTGAATTTTTGATATAATTGCTATGCTTAGTGTGTGACTCGTTGGTTTTTTTAGGGATAAGATTAAAAAAAAAAAGCCCCCTAGTATAAACTAATAACTATAGAACTAAAAACCAACTCATTACTTCGCATTATCTAAATCCAACAAACCAGTCAAGATATGATAGATTATTAATATCATTGTAGCAACTGAAATCTCTTTTTCATAAACTAAAAAAAAAAAAAATCCGATTCTAAGTTGTGAACCAGAATATAGAAAAAAGATGTGGGTAGAGGGATGAGAGAAAGAGAGAAAAAGAATATCGATGATATAGAATTCCAATATGTAAGGTCTATGAATCATCTCATAAAAGGCAATGTAATAAAGCATCAATACTGATTCATACATAATTAAATGATAGATATAGAACAAAAAAACCAAGAGCCCTGAGCCAATAAAGACTAAGAAAATTGACTCAAGAACAAATTGAATTAAGAGCTCCGTTGTAGAATTAAGACCTAACCATTAAACAAGAAGCGATGGGAACGATGGAACCCATGAATGCAGAAGATTTTATTGAAACCAAAGCCTAACAATTCATTGGTTGGGATGGCGAAAGGAACTGATAAATAATTTATCTATTCTGATCTGAGACGTAATGAACTAACCTTACAACTGAAATAGATATTAGAGTAAATATTCGCCCGCGAAAACGTTATTTTTTGGATTGCTAAATTTTGGATTTAGGGCAATCCGATACGATAAAATGAAAAAAAAAATATTTTTGATAAAAATAAATAGAAATATATATTTAATATGTTTAGTTATATATCCAAAATACCTAAACAAGGTATATACAAATGACTAATAGATTAGATGAAATATCAAAGAATCTCGCAATTTCATCTATTATTCATTAAACATATTTCAATTCAAATTTAATATTTTGAATACTTTTATTCGTGAGGAGCTGGATGAGACGAAACTCTCACGTCCGGTTCTGTAGTAGAGATGGAATTCAGAAACAACCAAACCATCAACTATAACCCCAAAAGAACCAGATTCCGTAAACAACATAGAGGACGAATGAAGGGAATGTCTTATCGAGGTAACCATATTAGTTTCGGTAAATACGCTCTTCAAGCGCTTGAACCCGCTTGGATCACATCTAGGCAAATAGAAGCAGGGCGCCGGGCAATGACACGAAATGCACGTCGTGGTGGAAAAATATGGGTACGTATATTTCCCGACAAACCGGTTACAGTAAGACCCACAGAAACACGTATGGGTTCGGGTAAGGGCTCTCCTGAATATTGGGTAGCTGTTGTTAAACCAGGTCGAATACTTTATGAAATGGGCGGAGTCGCAGAAAATATAGCCAGAAAAGCAATTTCAATAGCAGCGTCCAAAATGCCTATCAAAACTCAATTTATTATTTTGGTATAAGAATGTAGAACTAAAGAAAATAGAGCCTGGGAATGAAAAAGGCAAGGTTTCTTTTTTTTCTTTTGACAAAGAATATTTCTTTCTTTTTTTTTGCATTGAAACAACAAATAAAAAAATGATTAAACCTCAGACACATTTGAATGTAGCAGATAACAGCGGGGCTCGAGAATTGATGTGTATTCGAATCATAGGAGCTAGTAATCGTCGATATGCTTATATTGGTGACGTTATTGTTGCTGTGATTAAGGAAGCAGTACCAAATATGCCCCTAGAAAGATCAGAAGTGGTCAGAGCTGTAATTGTACGTACCCGTAAGGAACTGAAACGTGACAACGGTATGCTAATACGATATGATGACAATGCCGCAGTTGTCATTGATCAAGAAGGAAATCCTAAAGGAACTCGCGTTTTTGGTGCGATCGCCCGGGAATTGAGGCATTTAAATTTTACTAAAATAGTCTCATTGGCGCCCGAGGTATTATAATAGTCTTAAAATATAAGATGAGACTATGATATAGTTATAGTAGGGTATTAGAAAGAAATAGATTCAAATTCATTTAGTAGATTGTGGTTTACGCATATACCTTTAATTTAATAATAAAATTTTTATTCATAAACAAATAAAATAAGTAAAAAAAAGCAAAAAACATGTTGATTATATCAAAATTTTTGGGCAACAAGAATTTTACTCCATTATGAGTAAGGACACTATTGCTGACATATTAACCTCTATACGCAATGCTGATATGGATAGAAAAAGAGTCCTTCGAATAGCATATGCTAATATCACCGAAAACATTGTTAAAATACTTTTACGAGAAGGTTTTATCGAAAATGTGAGGAAACATCGAGAAAGCGACAAATATTTTTTGGTTTCAACCCTGCGACATAAACGAAATAGAAAAGGGCCCTATAGAAATCTTTTAAATTTAAAACGGATCAGCCGGCCTGGTTTACTAATCTATTCTAACTATAAAAGAATTCCTAGAATTTTAGGCGGAATGGGAATTGTAATTCTTTCCACTTCTCAAGGTATAATGACAGGCCGAGAGGCTCGACTTAAAGGAATAGGCGGAGAAATTTTGTGTTATATATGGTAATACTTCTTATATCTGCATTGGATACGAGACTTCCTATTTGTTGTGAAAAAAAAACTAAAAAAAAAACGCGAAGTGTATAATCTTATTCCTCCTACATTAGTTAATACTTTAAGGAGGTTTTACCCGGAATGAAAGAACAAAAATGGATTCATGAGGGTTTAATTACTGAATCGCTTCCCAATGGTATGTTCCGGGTTCGTTTAAATAATGAGGATCTTATTCTAGGTTATGTTTCAGGAAAGATCCGACGTAGCTTTATACGGATACTGCCAGGAGATAGAGTAAAAATTGAAGTAAGTCGTTATGATTCAAGCAGAGGGCGTATTATTTATCGACTCCGCAACAAAGATTCGAATGATTAGGTAGTTTTTTAACTTTAATATTCTCCTTTTCGTGGGAATACGATTCGAAATTAAAAATTTCAAGAAACTTATTTTCTTCCAAGAAGTCGATTCAAAATTAAGGTTAAGGTATGAAAAATATGAAAATAAGAGCTTCTGTTCGTAAAATTTGTGAAAAATGTCGACTAATCCGTAGGCGGGGACGAATTATAGTAATTTGTTCCAACCCGAGACATAAACAAAGACAAGGATAGTCTAAAAAATACTTTCTAAAAGACCCGATCTACAAATAAAAAAAGGATCTGTTTTGATAAGAAATGGATATATCCATTTATCTATATATATATATATGACTCATATTTAATATATATATATGACTCATATTTATGAGATGATAAAATATGGCAAAAACTATACCAAGAATTGGTTCGCGTAGGAATGGACGTATTGGTTCACGTAAGAATACACGTAGAATACCAAAGGGATTTATTCATGTTCAAGCAAGTTTCAATAATACCATTGTGACTGTTACAGATGTAAGAGGTCGAGTGGTTTCTTGGTCTTCTGCCGGTACTTGTGGATTTCGGGGTACAAGAAGAGGGACACCTTTTGCTGCTCAAACCGCAGCTGGAAATGCTATTCGTACAGTAGTCGATCAAGGTATGCAACGAGCAGAGGTCATGATAAAGGGTCCCGGTCTCGGAAGAGATGCAGCATTACGGGCTATTCGTCGAAGTGGTATACTATTAACTTTTGTACGGGATGTAACTCCTATGCCACATAATGGCTGTAGACCCCCTAAAAAAAGACGCGTGTAAAAAAAAATCAACATTAAAGAAATTTCAAGAGAAATAAACAATTCGACCAAATAATATTATATTACTATGGTTCGAGAGAAAGTAACCATATCTACTCGGACACTAGAGTGGAAGTGTGTTGAATCGAGGACAGACAGTAAGCGCCTTTCTTATGGACGTTTTCTTTTGTCTCCACTTATGAAAGGTCAAGCCGACACCATAGGCATTGCGATGCGAAGAGCTTTACTTGGAGAAATAGAAGGAACATATATTACACGTGCAAGATCTGAGAAAATACCACACGAATATTCTACCATAGTGGGTATTCAAGAATCAGTACATGAAATTTTAATGAATTTGAAAGAAATAGTATTGAGAAGTAATTTATACGGAACTTGTGACGCGTCTATTTGTATTAAGGGTCCTGGGTATGTAACAGCTCAAGATATCATCTCACCGACTTATGTGGAAATCGTTGATAATACACAACATATAGCTAGCTTGACGGAACCAATTGATTTTTGTATTGGATTACAAATTGAGAGGAATCGCGGATATCGTATAAAAAGTTCAAATAACTTTCAAGACAGAAGTTATCCTATCGATGCTGTATTCATGCCTGTTCGAAAAGCAAATCATAGCATTCATTCTTATGGGAATGGAAATGAAAAACAAGAGATACTTTTTCTCGAAATATGGACAAATGGAAGTTTAACTCCGAAAGAAGCGCTTCATGAAGCGTCCCGAAATTTGATTGATTTATTTATTCCTTTTTTCCATACAGAAGAAGAAAACTTAAATTTAGACGACAATCAACACAAGGTTACTTTACCTCTTTTTACCTTTCAT